TTAATCGCAAACTTGACAGATAACCCAGAAACTCTAAATTATCTTTAGATAATTGATTTATATTGACCTTTTGCGATTGAAACCATACGGAAAAATAACATTGCCACAAATTAACAAAATAATATTTCCATTTATTCATCAGAAGCGGCGTATCCTTTGTTGCCAGAATGCATCTTCCGTGATATCTAACATAATGTATGAAAGGATCCTTGAGCAACCCTAGGATCGCCGGAAAATTATTAACAAAGACTTTTAAAAAATGTTGTATTTTTCCATAGAATAAAATTCGTTCAAAAAGGACTTCATAAGATGTCGATCGTAAATGCGAAGACCGCTTGCGTAGAAAAAAAAAGATGGATTCGTATTCACATAAATGAGAATTATATAAGAACAAGAAAAATCTTGGATTCACAATTGATTTTTTTTTAATATAAAAATTCTTCCAATTGCAATACTCGTATAGACAGAACCGAAAAAAATGCAAAGAAGAGGCATCTTTTACCCGGTAACGTAGGGTTTGAACCAAGATTTCTAGATGGATGGGGTAAGGTATTAGTACATCTAACACATAATTAAAATGTGAGAATTTGTCTTCTAAAAAGGGAAATATTGAATGAATTGATTGTAAATTATAAGATTTTTTTAATGGTTTTCCTTCGAAAGAGGATCCTAATCTTAGGGAAAATGGAATTTCTACAATCACTGCAAATAAAACCGATATCATTTGATAATAGAAAAGACTTGTATGCCCCAAAAAGTGATTTTGGTTAAAATCTTTAGTGGGAATAATCAAACGATTCTGTTCATACATTCGCAAAATTAAGCGTTTCACAATTAGTGAACTATATTTTTTGTCATAATCCGCATTTTCCAAGAAAACAGAGCGATTTCTATTTAATCTATTTAAACCATGATCATAAGCAAGTACATAAATATACTCCCGAAAAAAAAGTGGATATAGAAAACTCTGTTGCCGAGCCCCATCGAACTCTAAATATCCTTGAAATTTCTCCATTTGGATTGAAATTCAATTTGAACTGAAGGTAAAGTCTTTATTTTCTTGAGTTCTGAAATGACACATAGTGCGATACAGTCAAAATAAGGTATTAGACTACGAAAGCAATAGATACCTCATAAACAGGTAGACTGCTAACCGGATTCTCTATCTTTAATAGGTTTCTGTTCGTTATATTATAGAATAACAAAACAAGATGATTAGAAATCCTTTATTTTTTAACCTAATCGCTCTTTTGATTTTGGAAATATATATATTTTTTTATCAATATACTGCTTCTTTTACACATCCATCTCCAACCTAACCCAAAGGGACTAGGGAAAAAAATAATTAGGACTTATGAAAAAATTGATAATAACATGCAAGAAAAAAATTCCTTCCCATACCCGTATTAGGCACTAATCTATTTTTAACATTTAATTAGATCGGGTAATTTTTCAAATTACGAATGGAAGCTCGTTTCTTTTTTTTTTCCTGGAATCAGGAAAACTGGTTTTTTTATCCATCCATTTATATTTATTCACTCGACCCAAATTGGAATTCCTTTTTTTTTTTTTTCGACATCGAAAACAAGGTTGTACCGATCAGGAAAGCAAAAAAAATGTTATCTGAATTCTCCCTTGATACGACATGCTATTTTTTCCATTCATTCCTTTCAGGATCAGTCGTGGTCTTACAAACTCTACCGCAGATCTGGACGAATCCTTTTCTTCATACAAATGTGTAAAAGATGCTAGTCGCACTTAAAAGCCGAGTACTCTACCGTTGAGTTAGCAACCCCCCCCCCAAAAAAAAGAAAGTACTGCAAATATGTAGATACAACCAGAATAAAAAAAAAAAAGAAAAATCCAGTCATGTGTGCGTCAGGGATAAATAGATCTATTTATCTATGAGAGAATTATATTTGGTCCATCCACTGTTGTCAATATGATTGTGAATTTTTAATATAGTGAAAAGAATAGAAAAAAGAAATAAAAAATGAAAAGAATAGAAAAAATAAATAAAAAAGCTTAACCCCTTGGTTTGTTAGTTCATACAATGCATGAAAACTAAGCCAGTTAGGGTAATCTCAAATCTTTTTATACTTTTTTAGACCCATTTTTTATAGCCTTTAATTTTTTATGAATAATGAATCAATTATTCATATAATAATATATATATTTAGAAAATAATATATTAATATATATATTAGTTTTATTCAGAATTAATATATTATTATATATACAGTATTTTTTTCTATACAGTAAAATTTTGTATTTATACAAAAATTAGAATTTATATAATATAGATCAAAAATTATTTTCATAAATTTGTTTATGATTATAAAACATAGTAGTTGTTAGCAGGGTATTTTTTAGTATTCGTACCTTAGGAGGAATACTAATAATAAATCGAAATTCTAATAAATAAAAAAAAATGATCTAAGCGAAAGAGGAGGAAAGAAAAGAGTAGATAAAATTTGATACCAAGCTATATACGAGTCTTTCACATCCTCTTTTTTCTATTTCATTAATTCAATTTCGTTTTATTAAGACTGAATTCCGTAAAAATCCCTGCCTTCTTTGAAATATCATGAACTGTTCTTGTTGGTTGAGCGCCTTTTTTAAGAAAATCGAGAATAGCAGGAAGATTTAAATAAGTTTGATTAGTTATCGGATCATAAAAACCCACTTTGCGAAGATCTCTTCCTTCTCTTCGGGATCGAACATCAATTGCAACGATTCGATAAACAGCTCATTGGGATAGATGTATATGAATAATACCCCCCCTAGAAACGTATAAGAGGTTTTGGCCTCGTACGGCTCGAGAAAAAAAAATTCAATGAGTAGAAGTTAACTCTCTGTATAAAAATCAAATTCAAATATTAAATAGATTAATAAAAACATTAAATCAATTAGCCAGTATTGAAACCCTAAATATTTTTTCCATAAAAAGCATTCGTAACATTCGTACTCTCGTAACTCAAGTTAAATAACTCTCAAATATCTCAACAGAGAATCCTTAAGTACTTTTTTTATTGAGTAGTCTCTAACCCTTTTTTTGTTTGTCTCATTTTTTAGAATCAATTTTGATTCTTCATTCTGATCTAGTTGTTCAAACAATTGAAAACTGGATTTCCTTGTTTCAGGATTCGTTATCCTTACTTTGAATCTTTGGGTTTAGACATGACTTCGGTGATCTTGAATCGTTTTATTAAAAAAGGGCAGCAACAAGCCCCTTATTTTGTTTATGATTTCTTTTCTTGCTATCAAAGAATCATACAAACGCTTGATTCACGCATGATAGACTTTTGATTCAAAGAATTTTACAATTTTAAGAAAATTTCCTTTTCCATTGTAAAATTGCTTGAAAGGGCTTTTTTTTTCAATATAAAAATAAAAAGACTTACGAAGTTGTTCCAACTTATTGATTCGCACTAACCCTGGATCCTTACTCCTGCGAAAGGAATAAAAACTTTCTATTCTCCTCGAGCTCCATCCTGTACTCTTTTTTATATTCAAAAAAAGTGTAGGACTCTAGTAAAATAGAACACAAAATGTCGAGCCAAGAGCACCTATATTCCTATATAAAAAGTGGCGGATCAAAAAATCCACAGCAGATCATGTCCTTCAATTCAAGTCGCACGTTGCTTTCTACCACATCGTTTTAAACGAAGTTTTACCATAACATTCCTCTAGTTTGTGTAATTGATTCAATTATGGAATCATGAATAGTCATAGTTCAGTCAGTATATCGTAATCTATACTTTTTCTTTCTCTATGAATGGAATAGTGAATTTACGCGTAAAAGGTTCAGTCAGAATTCAAATGAATCCCATATCCCATATTAGATTGTATATATGTAAAATCTAAATTTGACTAGAAATATATATTTATATATTTATATATATAAATATATATATATTTTTTTTTTATTAAAACTCTTACAATCTATGGTTCTACCTTACTTACCCGCATCACACACAAATTAAAAAAGCAAATAGATTTTTTTTAATTCGGTTGAAATGCTGAAAAATAAGTTTATTCTTATTTTCATTTCAATATTTTATTTTTAAAAAATATTGGATTTTTAAACAGAAAGAGAAAGGTGGTGTACAAAGGCAATAGAAGATTGATTCCGTAATGACTGTACTCTGGGACGGAAGGATTCGAACCTCCGAATAGCGGGACCAAAACCCGTTGCCTTACCGCTTGGCTACGCCCCATTTCGATTTTTATTCAAGACTACTAAAAGAGTAATATTGCTATTGGTTGTTCGTCAATTCAATTTAAGCCCAAATTAAATATAGATTACATTGGTGCTAGAGTTTTGACACGTGTAGATAGCAAATCAAACTTACTTTATTGATCATTACATAGAATTCAATTAAGATATTGTATGAAAATATTATTTCTTTAATTCTCATAAGAGAATGAAAGTATTTTTGATTGAGTAAGTTCAACAAAGTCTTTTTAGACTATCTTTCTTTATTTTTTTCCTTATATAAAAAATATATTAATAACTCAATCAAAATTAAATTATCCACAAGAACACCAATTTTTGTTATGCTTAATATATTTAATTTGATCTGTATTTGTTTTAATTCTGCCCTTTTTTCAAGCACTTTTTTAGTCGCTAAATTGCCGGAGGCCTACGCCTTTTTGAATCCAATCGTAGATGTTATGCCCGTAATACCTCTTTTCTTTCTTCTCTTAGCCTTTGTTTGGCAAGCCGCTGTAAGTTTTCGATGAAATTCTTAATATTGTCTTAAAAAAATTCACGATTTTTATTCTTCCAACAATTCAAAAGATCACAAAAATCTTGACGTATGAACGAACTCTCAATTCAAACATTGCATTTTTTTGGTAACCATACTAAATCTGGATCATTCTATTTCCTAAATTTTCTCCTCTTTTCCCTAAATGAAAAGAACCTAATTAGATTCGAGTTCACCAAAAAAAATATCTAGATGTTGGTATGCAAATCTGTTTGAATATGAAAGACTCGACTATTATCTTATTACAAATGACTTTCTGAAACCTTTTTTTTTCTAGAACAAAATAAATCACTTGATTTATTGGTATCAAAATTAGATATTTGGTATAAAAATAGAGAATCTATTCTCTTTTTTTTTTAAGTAAGATCTTGGAGATTGTGTAATGCTTACTCTCAAACTTTTTGTATACACTGTAGTTATATTCTTTGTTTCTCTCTTCATATTTGGATTCCTATCTAATGATCCAGGACGTAATCCGGGACGTGAAGAATAAAAAAAGAAAGGTTTTTTATTGCTTTATTTAATTAGTGGAAATGCTCGAATTTTATTAGGATTTTATCTATTACACATCATCAAAAGGAGAAAGAGGAAAGAGAGGGATTCGAACCCTCGGTACGATTAACTCGTACAATGGATTAGCAATCCAACGCTTTAGTCCACTCAGCCATCTCTCCTAATCGAAAAGGGATACTTATTAGGTTCCATTAGACAAAAAAAGGCTTGAAAAAGAACCTTCTCCACTTTATTCTTAAAAAGCTTTCTTTTTTTGTATAGATTATTCTTTATATTATATATATTTTTTCATTATATATATTTTTTCATTTTCTATATTTTATTATATATATATAATTTCTTTTTTATTATAAAAATATATTTATCATCTATTTATATAAATATATTTATCATCTATTTATATATATATATATTACTATTATATAACTTTTTTTATAGAACTTTCTCAGTAATTCTATTTACATTACATAAAAAATTTAGATAAAGATTAGATAAAGAAAAGCCGCGAACTCGAAAGAGAAATAAATAAAACCACAATAATAGAAATAGAGAATCTTTTTTTATTTTGTCTCGTCAAAAGACAAGTAAAAGATCTTTTTGATTTTAATAGCCTGGCCTGGTCAGTCCCCAGCCGGGCCTTTTTTTGTTAAAGTTAAAAAAACTCATCCGAGGGATTTTTAGACAAAAAAGATCTGAAATTGAAAAAAAAATGGAATCCGCTTTTACTAATTTTATTAAGTCTACGCGTCAACGCTAGAATTTTCGAATTTTTTTTTTCAGATTTTTTTTATTACACCCCCGATTACTTTGTTCGACAAAAGGTCAATTTATATGCAATAATTGCATTGTAGCGGGTATAGTTTAGTGGTAAAAGTGTGATTCGTTCCTTTAATCCCTTTAATAGTTAAAGGGTCTCTCGGTTTGATTCATCTTCCGATCAAAAACTTTATTTCTTAAAAGGATTTAGTCCTTTCCCTTTCAATGAAAAATTCAAGGAAGATTATAGATTCTCGTAATTTGTATCCAAAGACTCTAATCAATTGTAAATTTGGATTATGAAATTCCGAAACATAATTTTTGAATTGGATGACTATTTACAATTCAATAAGTATAACAAGAGGATCCATGGATAAAGCTAGAAAAGTTTCTTTCTAATCGTAACTAAATCTTCAATTCTATTCATTGTTTGGTATAGAAAAAATTGAAGCAAAATAGCTATTAAACGAGAACTTTGGTTTACTAAAGACATCGACATATTATATTGTTTTAGCTCGGTAGAAACAAAATACTTTTCCTAAGGATTCCGTTAAATAGAAATAAAGAACGAAGTAACTAGAAAGATTGTTCGAGTTCTCCTGATCGATCTTCTAGAAGGATCATCTAGAAAGCAAAATTTTCTGTGAAAGCACCCAGACGGAAAAAAAAAGCTAACATAGATGTTATGGGTCGAATTTTGATTTCGTTCCCGTCTTATTTTATTTGGGAATTTCTCCATCCATCATAAAGGAGCCGAATGAAACCAAAGTTTCATGTTCGGTTTTGAATTAGAGACGTTAAAAATATAAAAATGATCAATCGACGTCGACTAAAACCCTTAGCCTTCCAAGCTAACGATGCGGGTTCGATTCCCGCTACCCGCTCTAAATTCCAAATTGTTTTATTAGAGACAATTTTCTCTATTAGAATTGTCTAATAGCAATTGTGTATTGAAGTGAATTCAATACACAATTGCTAAAAAGATTTCGCACATTCTTTTTTTTTTTTTAACAATTGGAAAGTCAAAAAAAGCGAAAAGCGTCCATTGTCTAATGGATAGGACATAGGTCTTCTAAACCTTTGGTATAGGTTCAAATCCTATTGGACGCAATATCAATATAGATATAAATATATTGATATTTATCTATTATTTCCATTTCTATATATTATATATAATATATTTTTATTCTATTTAGAAAAAAGATAAGAAAGAAATAGAATCAGAAAGAAATTCTGAATGCTTTAAGATTTAATATTAAACAGATATTAGTTATATACTTCTTTATATTATATATATACTTAACTTAATATACTTCTATTTATAGTTATAGAATTTCTTAAAAATTTAATTAAAGAATAAAATTGACTAAAGAATCAAAAAAAAAGAATGATCCATTTCGTTTCTTTTTTTATAATTTCTCCTGAAGTAGAAAACGTTCCAGTTGCTCTTGAATACCCT